TTGAATTAACTGAACAAGCAGATACAAAAGGAATTCAAGTACAAATTTCAGGGCGTATCGACGGAAAAGAAATTGCGCGTGTCGAATGGATCAGAGAAGGCAGGGTTCCCCTCCAAACCATTCGAGCTAAAATTGATTATTGTTCTTATACAGTTCGAACTATCTATGGAGTTTTAGGCATTAAAATTTGGATATTTATAGACGGGTAATAATAAACCTTTACTTGTCTTTCCCGTCGATCCAGCGATGGAACAAAAAATCTAAATTCGTTCCTCTTTTTTTTTGTTTTGTTCAATCAAAACAAAACCAAAATGAACAATTCTAATTCTCTAAGGTTGAATAAAAATTAGATTGACCTTTTGAAAATAATTGATATGCTTAGTGTGCGACTCGTTGGTTTTTTAGGGTTAGGATTAAAGAAAAAAAAAAAAAGACCAGCCTCTTTGTATAAACAAATAACTTAACTATAGAACTAATAACCAACTCATCACTTCACATTATCTGGATCCAAAGAACCAGTCAAGATATGATATATCGGTCATATCACTGTAGCAACTGAAATCTTTTTTGCATAAACAAAAGAAAAATCAATCCGATTCTAAGTTGTGAAGCGAAGAAGAAAGATGTGGATAAATGGAAGGGTGAAAGAAGGGGAGGAACAAACAAAACCAGCGATATAAAATTCCATCCAATATGTAAGGTTTATGAGTCATCTCATAAAAAAGCAGTGTAATAAAGCATCAATCAATATGGATTCATAAAAAAGAAAATGAATCTGTTCATAGAACAAAAAAAAAATAAGAGCTTCGAGCCAATAAAGACTAAGAAAATTGGCTCAACAAAAAATTTCATTATGAGCTCCATTGTAGAAATCAGACCTAACCATTAAGTAAGAAGCGATGGGAACGATGGAACCTGTGAATCCAAATCTATTGAAAACAGACTCATTGATCGGGATGGCGAAACAAACCAGAGACTAATTCCTTCATTTATTGGGAATTTATTGGGAAAAGAAAAGTCATGAGTTAACCCTACAACTGAAATAGCGACGAAAAGAGTAAATATTCGCCCGTGAAAACTTTATTTTCTTGGATTGATAATTTTTGGTCAATACAATAGGATAAAAAGCAAAACAAAATAAAGATTCGTTATAACATAAAAAAAAATACGATATTTAAAAATTTAAAATAGAAATATTTATATGTTTAGTTAGCTAAAAAAACAAGATATACAAATGAATAATAGACAATTTTAAAATTTTATTATTCGCGAGGAGCTGGATGAGAAGAAACTCTCATGTCCAGTTCTGTAGTAGAGGTGGAATTCAGAACCAACCATCAACTATAACCCCAAAAGAACCAGATTTCGTAAACAACATAGAGGAAGAATGAAGGGAATATCTTATCGAGGTAATCATATTTCTTTCGGTAAATATGCTCTTCAGGCACTTGAACCTGCTTGGATCACGTCTAGACAAATAGAAGCAGGTCGACGAGCAATGACACGAAATGCACGCCGCGGTGGAAAAATATGGGTACGTATATTTCCAGACAAACCGGTTACAGTAAGACCCGCAGAAACACGTATGGGTTCGGGGAAAGGATCCCCTGAATATTGGGTAGCTGTTGTTAAACCAGGTCGAATACTTTATGAAATGGGTGGAGTAACAGAAAATATAGCCAGAAGAGCAATTTCAATAGCATCGTCCAAAATGCCTATACGAACTCAATTCATTATTTCGGGATAAAAAGAATCAAAAGAAAAAGGTCTTGGGGATAAAAAAACAACCTCGGGTGCCGGTTTCTTTCTTTGGACAAACAATATTTCTTTTTTTTTTTTCTTTACTCTTTGCTTTGCATTGAAAGAATAGATTCTAAAAAAATGATATGATTCAACCTCAGACCCTTTTGAATGTAGCGGATAACAGCGGGGCTCGAGAATTGATGTGTATTCGAATCATAGGAGCTAGCAATCGTCGATATGCTCATATCGGTGACGTTATTGTTGCTGTGATCAAAGAAGCAGTGCCAAATATGCCCCTAGCAAGATCAGAGGTGGTCAGAGCTGTAATTGTACGTACTTGTAAAGAACTCAAACGTGATAACGGTATGATAATACGATATGATGACAATGCTGCGGTTGTCATTGACCAAGAAGGAAACCCCAAAGGAACTCGAGTTTTTGGTGCAATTGCCCGAGAATTGAGACAGTTAAATTTTACTAAAATAGTTTCATTAGCTCCGGAGGTATTGTAGGGTCTTCTAAAATAAAATAAGATAAGACCATCATATGGTTATAGTAAGGTATTTGAAAGAAAGAGATTAAGAAATATATTCAGAATTTTTAGTAGATTGTATCTCACGCATATGCCTTTAATTTAAATTCATAAAAAAATAAGTAAAAAACAAGAAAAACATGTTGATTATATCAAAATTGGGGAGCACCAAGAATTTTAATTCACCATGGGTAGGGATACTATTGCTGACATAATAACCTCTAT